GTTTTTACGGGTTCTCCAGGAAAATATGTTGGTTTAGCAGAAACAATTAGAGGGTTTAAATTAATTCTTTCGGGGGAATTAGATGGTCTTCCTGAGCAGGCTTTTTATTTGGTAGGTAACATCGACGAAGCTACCGCGAAGGCTATGAACTTAGAAATGGAGAGCAAATCGAATAAATGACCTTAAATCTTTGTGTACTGACCCCTAATCGAATTGTTTGGGATTCCGAAGTGAAAGAAATTATTTTATCTACTAATAGTGGACAAATTGGCGTATTACCAAACCACGCTCCTATTGCTACAGCTGTAGATATCGGTATTTTAAGAATACGACTTAACAACCAATGGCTAACGATGGCTCTGATGGGTGGTTTTGCTCGAATAGGTAATAATGAGATCACTATTTTAGTAAATGATGCAGAGAAGGGTAGTGACATTGATCCCCAAGAAGCTCAACAAACTCTTGAAAAAGCAGAAACTAATTTGAAGAAAGCTGAAGGTAAGAGACAAACAATTGAGGCAAATCTAGCTCTCAGACGAGCTAGGACACGAGTAGAGGCTATCAATACAATTTCATAATTCGTTTGTGTACCCGACTAAGCAAAAGATATTTTGTTTCTAAGTTCTTTTGAACTGCCGATTGAAGACAATCAATATAAAATACAGTGAAATTCAATTCTGATGCAAATGTAAATTCATTTAAGAGATGAATATAAAAACTTATTAGATAGCAGAGTCAACGGTATCTAATAAGTTCTACCTACTATTGGATTTGAACCAATGACTCCTGCCGTATGAAAGCAATACTCTAACCACTGAGTTAAGTAGGTCATTTATTATGACAAAGAGAAACAAACGGGACCCAGCCCGTCGATGGATTATAAATAGAATATTATTTATAAGCAATATCAAAGCAATATCAATCAAAAAGATCAAAGAGCTTTGATGTTGGATCGTAGAATATTCATCTTGACAAGAAATTATCTAGATAATAAAATATGTATTACAAGCACAAGGGCTATAGCTCAGTTGGTAGAGCAACTCGTTTACACGTGCGCCAATGTTTTTCAGAGAAGTCCATCATGTAATCAAAAGATTTGATCTTTTTGAGAAATCACTGTCTTACTCCATGACTTTGAGGGAACAATAGCCTGACAAAGGGTTCGGTGCCTATTTAGTTATGCGCCAAATAAACCGGGCCTTTGATTTGATATATTGATAGGGTGAATATTCAGTTTATTCAATGCTAGGCAGAATGAGCACAAGGACTTCAAAACAATCTCTTTTCATCCTATGAGCTTTAAGGTGTATAAAGTTGCATATTTTATGCTTTAAGCAGAGCCGATAGAGACTCTATTTAACTTAGGTTGATCAAGGCCATAGCAGACCTACGTCAAGATAACCCTTCTTTGAAACACTTTGGCAGTGCTCCTAGATCAGTAATGAATCAAAGGGCATGGAGCCATCTCCTTAATCTTTTTTTTTTAAAATATGGCAGACTAGCTGATATTTCTATTAGTTAATGAAAGAGCCCAATGCAAAAAACTGCACGTTGGGTTTTTGAAACAGTTCGACTCATTTTGATAATAACAAGTTTGAGCTGGTTTACCGAGAAGGTCTACGGTTCGAGTCCGTATAGCCCTAAATGAAATAAAATGATAAAAAATTTTATAGTTGTTATTTCTGTATTCTTTAATATTGTTTGGAATTGTGGAGTGACTTGGTTTATCGGAAAAAATATCTATTTCCATAAGTTCGCTCACGGAGATTATTTACAGCAGAACAGAAAACTGAAAACAAAAACGCATGTCAATAGATCCAATCAGTAGTCTTATAATTTCGAATAAACAAACCCATTTTTCTTCATTAATCTTTGTATTGGTAGATTAATTACCTATGAATTTTCCTGTGCACAATCGCGGAATGGGTGATACTTTTTTGTATATCTACCCAATTTTGATGAATTTTGGGAGTCAAAATCCTAATATGAGCCTGCCAAAAAAAAAAGAAAACCTAACCCAATTCCAATCGAATCTAATAGAAGTCAAATGGATCTAGGACCAACCAACTGTATTTGTGGACAAGCCGTAGTTTGAAAAAAAAAAAAAAAATATTTTATAAGTTTTTGTATAAACATTGTCAAATAGGCTTTTTGATTGGTATACCGTACCTAGTAAAACACAAAACAAGTAGGTTTCCCTTTTTGTATCCAATCAAAAAAGGGTACTATTCCATTTATTTCTATATAGATATACCAACACCAATATATTCTAAACACTTAGATAGAAAACTAGGAATTTTACTCCCCATGATTATTTACTTCTATTTTTTAGAGTAAGTATAACGGAAATAAGATTCCAGGCAATAAATCTTGAAATGAGACATGTACGATAGCAACCAAAGAAAACTCGATGGTTCGATTAAACCAAATTGTTGTTTTGACTAAACAGTGAGGGGTGACTTGAAAATTCCAATGTGAATCAACTAATCCGATCTATTTT